GTCCTTGTAGCTTATAAAAAGCATGACACTGAAGATGTCAAGATGGCTGCCACACACACCCAAGGACAAAAGACTTAGTCCTAACCTTACTGTTAGTTTTTGCTAGGTATATACATGCAAGTATCCGCGCTCCAGTGTAAACGCCCTGGACACCCTGACTAAGGTAGATAGGAGCGGGTATCAGGCTCACCACCACCGTAGCCCAAAACGCCTCGCAGTTGCCACACCCCCACGGGTACTCAGCAGTAGTTAATATTAAGCAATGAGTGTAAACTTGACTTAGCCATAGCAAATCTAGGGTCGGTAAATCCTGTGCCAGCCACCGCGGTCAGACAGGAGACCCAAATTAACATTATAACGGCGTAAAGCGTGGTTACATGTTATCAAAGTAACTAAGATTAAAGAGCAACTGAGCCGTCATAAGCCCAAGATGCCAAGAAGGCCACCTCATAAAGAAGATCTTAGGACAACGATTAATTGAAATCCACGAAAGCCAGGGCCCAAACTGGGATTAGATACCCCACTATGCCTGGCCCTAAATCTTGATGCTTAACCCTACCAAAGCATCCGCCCGAGAACTACGAGCACTAACGCTTAAAACTCTAAGGACTTGGCGGTGTCCCAAACCCACCTAGAGGAGCCTGTTCTGTAATCGATGATCCACGATATACCTGACCATTCCTTGCCAAAACAGCCTACATACCGCCGTCGCCAGCCCACCTACCCTGAAAGACCAACAGTGAGCGCAACAGCCCCACCACGCTAATAAGACAGGTCAAGGTATAGCCTATGGAATGGAAGCAATGGGCTACATTTTCTAAACTAGAACATAACGGCAAAGAGACATGAAACAGTCTCTAGAAGGCGGATTTAGCAGTAAAGTGGGACAATCGAGCCCTCTTTAAGCCGGCTCTGGGGCACGTACATACCGCCCGTCACCCTCCTCATAGGCGCCCCCCCCCCCCCCCATAAATTAATAAGCCATCCAGCCAAAGATGAGGTAAGTCGTAACAAGGTAAGTGTACCGGAAGGTGCACTTAGAACACCAAGACGTAGCTTAAACAAAAGCATTCAGCTTACACCTGAAAGATATCTGCTAACCACAGGTCGTCTTGATGCCAGACTCTAGCCCAATCGACATGACCTGGAATAACAAAGCTACTACCCCACACCCAACTAAAGCATTTACTAGTCCCAGTATAGGCGATAGAAAAGACACCATTGGAGCCATAGAGACCACGTACCGTAAGGGAAAGATGAAATAGCAATGAAATAAGACAAGCTATAAACAGCAAAGATCAACCCTTGTACCTTTTGCATCATGGTCTAGCAAGAAAAACCAAGCAAAATGAATTTAAGTTTGCCACCCCGAAACCCAAGCGAGCTACTTACGAGCAGCTATTATTGGGCGAACCCGTCTCTGTAGCAAAAGAGTGGGATGACTTGTTAGTAGAGGTGAAAAGCCAACCGAGCTGGGTGATAGCTGGTTGCCTGTGAAACGAATCTAAGTTCACTCTTAATTCTTCTCCAAGGAAAATCAACAAACCCTAATGAAGCGAATTAAGGGCAATTTAAAGGAGGGACAGCTCCTTTAAAAAAGAATACAATCTCCACGAGCGGATAAGCATTTAAAACCCAAACCTTAATGTGGGCCCTCAAGCAGCCACCAACAAAGAGTGCGTTAAAGCTCAGAACCCCAAAAATATAAAAACCCTGCGACTCCCTCCCCACTAACAGGCTAACCTATACTTGAATAGGAGAATTAATGCTAGAATAAGTAACCAGGGTCCTCCCTCTACGACGCAAGCTTACATCTGTACATTATTAACAAACCACCAATATACGACCAATCAAACAAGCAGAGTATTAAACATCTTGTTAACCCGACAGAGGAGCGTCCATTAAGAAAGATTAAAACCTGTAAAAGGAACTAGGCAAACCGTCAAGGCCCGACTGTTTACCAAAAACATAGCCTTCAGCAAACCAAAAACAAGTATTGAAGGTGATGCCTGCCCGGTGACTCACGTTCAACGGCCGCGGTATCCTAACCGTGCAAAGGTAGCGCAATCAATTGTCCCATAAATCGAGACTAGTATGAATGGCTAAACGAGGTCTTAACTGTCTCTTACAGGCAATCGGTGAAATTGATCTCCCTGTACAAAAGCAGGGATAACCCCATAAGACGAGAAGACCCTGTGGAACTTTAAAACCAGCAACCACCTTACAATACACACCCACCCACCGGGTTCACTATCACGTAAGCCACTGGTTCGCGTTTTTCGGTTGGGGCGACCTTGGAGAAAAGCAAATCCTCCAAAAATTAGACCACACCTCTAGACTAAGAGCAACCCCTCAACGTGCTAATAGCACCCAGACCCAATATAATTGACCAATGGACCAAGCTACCCCAGGGATAACAGCGCAATCTCCTCCGAGAGTCCGTATCGACGAGGAGGTTTACGACCTCGATGTTGGATCAGGACATCCTAGTGGTGCAGCCGCTACTAAGGGTTCGTTTGTTCAACGATTAACAGTCCTACGTGATCTGAGTTCAGACCGGAGTAATCCAGGTCGGTTTCTATCTATGATGAACTCTTCCCAGTACGAAAGGATAGGAAAAGTGAGGCCAATACCCCAAGCAAGCCTTCGCCTTAAGTGATGAAGCCAACTAAATCACAAAAAGCTATCACACCACACCACGTCCAAGAAAAGGACTAGCTAGCGTGGCAGAGCTCGGAAAATGCAAAAGGCTTAAGTCCTTTAACTCAGAGGTTCAAATCCTCTCCCTAGCTTAACCCAAACCCAACGCACCAACATGATAGACTACCCCCTCCTAATTAATCTCATCATAGCCCTCTCCTACATCCTACCCATCCTAATCGCAGTAGCCTTCCTCACGCTGGTAGAACGCAAAATCCTAGGCTACATGCAAGGCCGAAAGGGCCCAAATGTCGTAGGCCCATTCGGACTCCTGCAACCCCTAGCTGACGGAGTAAAATTATTCATCAAAGAGCCTATCCGACCTTCAACCTCCTCCCCAATCATATTTCTAACAACCCCAATACTAGCCCTTATCCTAGCAATCTCTGTTTGAACTCCTCTCCCCCTTCCATTCTCACTAGCAGACCTGAACCTAGGCCTACTATTCCTACTAGCCATATCAAGCCTAGCAGTATATTCTATTTTATGATCAGGATGGGCCTCCAACTCGAAATATGCCCTAATCGGAGCATTACGGGCAGTAGCCCAGACAATCTCCTACGAAGTAACCCTAGCAATCATCCTACTATCTGTGGTCCTCCTAAGCGGGAACTACGCCCTTAGTACCCTCGCAGTCACTCAAGAGCCCCTCTACCTAATCTTCGCCTGCTGACCTCTCGCCATAATATGATATGTATCCACGCTTGCTGAAACCAACCGCGCCCCCTTCGACCTAACAGAGGGGGAGTCAGAGCTGGTTTCTGGCTTCAACGTAGAGTATGCAGCAGGGCCCTTCGCCCTTTTCTTCCTGGCCGAATATGCCAACATCATACTTATAAACACACTAACTACCATCATGTTCCTCAACCCAAGCTTCCTAAATCCACCCCAAGAGCTGTTTCCTGTCGTATTAGCCACAAAAGTTCTACTCCTGTCAGCAGGGTTCCTGTGAGTCCGTGCCTCCTACCCCCGATTCCGATATGATCAACTAATACACCTCCTATGAAAAAACTTTCTACCACTCACACTAGCCCTATGCCTATGACACATCAGCATGCCAATTTGCTACGCAGGCCTGCCACCCTACCTAAGAGCCCCGGAAATGTGCCTGAATACTAAGGGTCACTATGATAAAGTGAACATGGAGGTATACTAACCCTCTCATTTCCTCAGCCCTTAGAAAAGCAGGAATCGAACCTACACTAGAGGAATCAAAACCCTCCATACTCCCTTTATATTACTTTCTAGTAGGGTCAGCTAAACAAGCTATCGGGCCCATACCCCGAAAATGATGGTTCAACTCCTTCCCCTGCTAATAAACCCCCAAGCAAAACTAGTATTTACCCTCAGCTTACTCCTAGGAACCACCATCACAATATCAAGCAACCACTGAATTATAGCTTGGGCAGGCCTTGAAATCAACACACTCGCCGTTCTGCCCCTAATCTCAAAATCTCACCATCCCCGGGCTATTGAAGCTGCTACCAAATACTTCCTAGTACAAGCAGCTGCTTCGGCCCTTGTCCTATTTTCTAGCATGACCAATGCATGACATACCGGACAGTGAGATGTCACTCAACTCACACACCCAATTTCATGCTTAATCCTAACCTCAGCAATTGCAATAAAACTAGGACTGGTGCCATTCCATTTCTGATTTCCAGAAGTACTTCAGGGCTCTTCTCTCATCACCGGGCTTCTGTTATCCACCGCCATAAAACTTCCGCCAATCACACTACTCTTCATAACCTCGCCTTCCCTAAACACCACACTTCTAACCACCATGGCTATCCTTTCAGCAGCCCTAGGCGGATGAATAGGCCTCAACCAGACACAAATCCGAAAAATCCTAGCCTTCTCTTCCATCTCCCACCTGGGCTGAATAGCAGCCATTATTGCCTACAACCCAAAACTCACCCTACTCAACTTCTACCTATATACTCTAATAACTGCAACAGTATTCCTCACCTTAAACTCAATCAAAGTCCTAAAACTATCCACCCTAATAACCGCATGAACCAAAGTGCCCTCACTAAACGCAATATTACTTCTAACACTACTCTCACTTGCAGGACTTCCCCCACTAACAGGATTCCTACCCAAGTGACTCATCATTCAAGAACTAACTAAACAAGACATAGCCCCAACAGCAATAATTCTCTCCCTTCTTTCCCTACTTGGACTATTCTTCTACCTACGTCTGGCATATTGCACAACAATTACACTTCCCCCCCACACCACAAACCACATGAAACTATGACATACTAGCAAACCAACTAACATCCTAATCGCCATCCTAGCTACTATGTCTGTCATTCTTCTTCCCATTTCCCCCATAATCCTCACTATTGTCTAAGAAACTTAGGATTACCCAAACCGAAGGCCTTCAAAGCCTTAAACAAGAGTGAAACCCTCTTAGTTTCTGCTAAAGTCCGCAAGATACTACCCTGCATCTCCTGAATGCAACTCAGATGCTTTAATTAAGCTAGGACCTTATTTAACTCCTCTAGACAGATGGGCTTCGATCCCACAACACTATAGTTAACAGCTATATGCCCAAACCAACAGGCTTCTGCCTAAGGCCCCGGCACATAGTTAATGCGCATCAATGAGCTTGCAACTCACCATGAACTTCACTACAGAGCCGATAAGAAGAGGAATTAAACCTCTGTAAAAAGGACTACAGCCTAACGCTTATACACTCAGCCATCTTACCCGTGACATTCATAACCCGATGACTATTCTCAACCAACCACAAAGATATCGGAACTCTGTACCTGATCTTTGGCGCATGAGCCGGGATAGTAGGTACCGCCCTAAGCCTTATCATTCGAGCAGAACTTGGACAACCTGGAGCCCTTCTAGGAGATGACCAGGTCTACAACGTAGTTGTCACAGCCCATGCTTTCGTAATGATCTTCTTCATAGTTATACCAATTATGATTGGAGGATTTGGAAACTGACTAGTGCCCCTAATAATCGGGGCGCCAGACATAGCATTCCCACGAATAAATAATATGAGCTTCTGACTACTACCCCCATCTTTCCTCCTCCTGCTAGCATCTTCCACAGTAGAAGCAGGAGTAGGCACAGGCTGAACAGTATACCCACCACTAGCTGGTAACCTAGCCCACGCCGGGGCCTCAGTAGACCTAGCAATCTTCTCCCTACACCTAGCTGGCATCTCCTCAATCCTAGGCGCAATCAACTTTATTACAACAGCAGTTAACATAAAACCCCCCGCCCTCTCACAATATCAAACCCCCCTATTCGTCTGATCCGTGCTAATTACCGCAGTGCTCCTACTCCTATCACTTCCAGTTCTAGCTGCAGGCATCACAATGCTCCTCACAGACCGCAACCTCAACACCACATTCTTCGACCCTGCAGGGGGAGGCGACCCAGTCCTATACCAACATCTCTTCTGATTCTTCGGACACCCAGAAGTATACATCCTAATTTTACCAGGGTTTGGAATCATCTCCCACGTCGTAACCTACTATGCAGGAAAAAAAGAGCCATTCGGCTACATAGGAATAGTATGAGCCATGCTATCCATTGGTTTCCTAGGCTTTATTGTCTGAGCTCACCACATATTCACAGTAGGAATGGATGTTGATACCCGAGCATACTTCACCTCCGCTACAATAATCATTGCCATCCCAACGGGCATTAAAGTATTTAGCTGACTAGCCACCCTCCACGGAGGAACAATCAAATGAGACCCACCAATACTATGAGCCCTAGGATTCATCTTCCTATTCACCATCGGAGGATTAACGGGAATCGTCCTAGCAAATTCTTCACTAGACATCGCCCTGCACGACACTTACTATGTAGTAGCCCACTTCCACTACGTCCTATCAATAGGAGCAGTATTTGCAATCCTGGCTGGCTTCACACACTGATTCCCTCTATTCACCGGATACACCCTACACTCAACATGAGCCAAAACACAGTTTGGAGTAATATTTGTAGGCGTGAACCTAACTTTCTTCCCCCAACACTTCCTAGGTCTAGCTGGAATACCACGACGATACTCAGACTACCCAGACGCCTACACACTATGAAACACCATCTCCTCAGTAGGATCCCTCATCTCCCTAACAGCCGTAATCATACTAGTATTTATCATCTGAGAAGCCTTCGCATCCAAACGCAAAGCCACACAACCAGAACTAACAAGCACCAACGTCGAGTGAATCCACGGCTGCCCACCTCCATTCCACACCTTTGAAGAACCCGCCTTCGTCCAAGTTCAAGAAAGGAAGGAGTCGAACCCCCATATGTTGGTTTCAAGCCAACCGCATAAACCACTTATGCTTCTTTCTCATAGAGGTGTTAGTAAAACAATTACATAGCCTTGTCAAGACTAAATTGCAGGTGAAAACCCAGCACACCTCCACCCAAATGGCCAACCACTCACAACTTAACTTCCAAGACGCCGCTTCACCCATCATAGAAGAACTAATAGGGTTTCACGACCATGCTTTAATAGTCGCCCTAGCAATCTGCAGCCTAGTCCTTTACCTTCTTACCCTCATACTCACAGAAAAACTATCATCAAGCACAGTCAACGCACAAGAGATCGAACTCGTTTGAACAATTCTCCCAGCTATAGTGCTAGTCATGCTTGCCCTACCCTCACTACGAATCCTCTATATAATAGACGAAATCAACGAACCCGACCTGACCCTAAAAGCCATCGGCCATCAATGATACTGAACCTACGAATACACTGACCTCAAAGACTTCACATTTGACTCCTACATAGTCCCCACAGCAGACCTACCCCTAGGGCACTTCCGCCTACTAGAAGTAGACCATCGCGTTGTTGTCCCTATAAGCTCCACAATCCGAGTAGTCGTTACTGCAGACGACGTGCTCCACTCATGAGCCGTCCCCAGCCTAGGTGTAAAAACCGACGCAATCCCAGGACGCCTTAATCAAACTTCCTTCCTTGCCTCCCGACCCGGAGTGTTCTACGGACAATGCTCAGAAATCTGTGGGGCCAACCATAGCTTCATGCCAATTGTAGTAGAATCCACACCTCTCGCCAACTTCGAAAACTGATCTTCTCTAATATCATCTCAATCATTAAGAAGCTATGGACCAGCATTAGCCTTTTAAGCTAAAGACAGAGGGCTCTCCCCCTCCTTAATGACATGCCCCAACTAAACCCCAATCCCTGACTCTTTATTATAATCATTTCATGACTGACCTTCTCCCTAATCATTCAACCCAAACTCCTATCATTTGTATCAGCAAACCCCCCATCCCATAAACCCGCTACAACCCCAGGCACCACCCCTTGAACCTGACCATGAACCTAAGCTTCTTTGACCAATTCTCAAGCCCGTCCCTCCTAGGAATCCCACTAATCCTTATCGCAATAACATTCCCAGCCCTACTCCTCCCCTCCCTAGACAACCGATGAGTCACCAACCGACTCTCAACGCTCCAACTATGATTCATCAACCTAGTCACAAAACAATTAATAATACCTCTAAATAAAAAGGGGCACAAATGGGCCCTAATTTTAACATCCCTAATAATCTTCCTCTTACTAATCAACCTCCTAGGACTACTGCCATACACATTCACCCCAACTACCCAACTATCCATAAATCTAGCCCTGGCATTCCCCCTATGACTCGCCACCCTCCTGACAGGCCTACGAAATCAACCATCTGCCTCCCTAGGCCACCTCCTTCCAGAAGGCACCCCAACCCCATTAATCCCAGCCCTAATCCTAATCGAAACGACAAGCCTCCTTATTCGCCCACTAGCCCTAGGAGTACGACTGACAGCCAACCTAACAGCAGGACATCTACTCATTCAGCTCATCTCCACCGCCACAACAGCCCTATTCTCGACAATACCAGCAGTCTCTCTGCTGACCCTATTAGTCCTACTCCTACTAACCATCCTAGAAGTAGCAGTAGCAATAATCCAAGCCTACGTCTTCGTACTCCTACTAAGCCTCTACCTACAAGAAAACATCTAGTACCATAATGGCCCACCAAGCACACTCTTACCACATAGTAGATCCAAGCCCATGACCTATCCTTGGAGCAGCCGCCGCTCTGCTAACCACCTCAGGACTAACAATATGATTCCATTACAACTCCCCTCGACTCCTCATCCTAGGCCTCATTACTACCGCCTTAGTCATATTCCAATGATGACGTGATATCGTACGAGAAAGTACATTCCAAGGTCACCACACCCCAACCGTACAAAAGGGGTTACGATATGGAATAGCCCTATTCATCACATCAGAAGCCTTCTTCTTCCTGGGCTTCTTCTGAGCTTTCTTCCACTCAAGTCTAGCCCCCACCCCAGAGCTAGGTGGCCAATGACCACCGGTCGGAATCAAGCCCCTAAACCCTATAGATGTGCCACTCTTAAATACCGCCATCCTCCTAGCCTCCGGGGTTACCGTAACATGAGCCCACCACAGCATCACAGAGGCTAAACGGAAACAGGCAATTCAGGCCCTATCCCTAACAGTCCTTCTAGGGTTCTATTTCACCGCTCTTCAAGCTATAGAGTACTACGAAGCTCCCTTCTCTATTGCTGACGGAGTATACGGCTCAACCTTCTTCGTCGCTACTGGGTTCCATGGCCTGCACGTAATTATTGGCTCCACCTTCCTTCTTGTATGCCTCCTACGCCTAATCAAATACCACTTTACATCTAACCATCACTTCGGATTTGAAGCAGCGGCTTGATATTGACACTTCGTAGACGTTGTATGATTATTCCTCTACATCTCTATCTACTGATGAGGATCTTACTCTTCTAGTATATTAATTACAATCGACTTCCAATCCTTAAAATCTGGTTTAAACCCAGAGAAGAGTAATAAACATAATCCTGTTCATACTAACAACCTCATTCGCCCTAAGTCTACTCCTAACCACACTAAACTTTTGATTAGCCCAAATAAACCCCGACTCAGAAAAACTATCCCCATATGAATGCGGGTTCGATCCCCTAGGATCAGCCCGACTGCCCTTTTCCATCCGCTTTTTTCTCGTTGCCATCCTATTTCTCTTGTTTGACCTAGAAATCGCCCTGCTACTTCCCCTACCATGAGCCACCCAACTACAATCCCCTACCACCACCCTAGCCTGAGCCTCCCTGCTCATCCTTCTCCTCACGCTGGGACTAATTTACGAATGAGTCCAAGGAGGACTAGAATGAGCAGAATAACAGAAAGTTAGTCTAATCAAGACGGTTGATTTCGACTCAACAAATTATAGCTCACACCCTATAACTTTCTTTATGTCCTACCTCCACCTAAGTTTCTATTCAGCCTTCACCCTAAGCAGCCTAGGCCTGGCCTTCCACCGAACTCACCTAATCTCAGCCCTACTATGCCTAGAAAGCATAATACTATCCATGTACGTCGCCCTAGCCATATGACCCATCCAAATACAATCACCATCATCCACAATCCTCCCTATTTTCATATTAACCTTTTCTGCCTGCGAAGCAGGCGCGGGGCTGGCCCTACTAGTAGCCTCTACCCGAACCCACGGTTCCGACCTACTACACAACTTCAACCTACTACGATGCTAAAAATTATTATCCCAACTGCCATACTACTACCCCTCACCTTCCTCTCTCCACGCAAATATCTCTGAGCCAACACCACCCTGTATAGCCTACTAATCGCCTCCCTCAGCCTACAGTGGCTCACACCTACCTACTACCCAAGCAAAAGCCTAACCCCCTGAACCTCCATCGACCAAATCTCCTCCCCCCTACTAGTCCTTTCTTGCTGACTCCTCCCCCTCATAATCATAGCAAGCCAAAATCACCTAGAACCAGAACCCATCATCCGTAAACGAATCTTTGCCACAACAATCATCCTAGCTCAACTATTCATCCTACTAGCCTTCTCAGCCTCAGAACTGATACTCTTCTACATCGCATTCGAAGCCACCCTAATCCCCACCCTCATTCTTATTACCCGATGAGGTAGCCAGCCAGAACGCCTAAATGCTGGCATTTACCTCCTATTCTACACTCTTGCCAGCTCACTACCCCTGCTAATTGCCATCCTCCACCTACAAAACCAAATCGGCACACTATACCTCCCAATACTCAAACTCTCACACCCCACACTAAACACCTCTTGATCAGGACTGATTGCAAGCCTAGCTCTACTTCTGGCCTTCATAGTTAAAGCCCCACTATACGGCCTACACCTGTGGCTGCCTAAAGCCCATGTAGAAGCCCCTATTGCTGGTTCTATACTACTAGCTGCCCTACTATTAAAACTTGGAGGATACGGAATTATACGAATCACCATCCTAGTGAACCCAACATCAAACAACCTCCACTACCCCTTTATCACTCTCGCCCTATGAGGAGCACTAATAACCAGTGCCATCTGTCTACGACAAATTGACCTAAAGTCACTAATTGCCTACTCATCCGTCAGCCACATAGGACTGGTGGTAGCCGCAACCATAATCCAAACCCAATGAGCATTCTCAGGGGCAATAATCCTAATAATCTCACACGGCCTGACATCATCAATACTATTCTGCCTAGCTAATACCAACTATGAACGCACCCACAGTCGGATCCTACTACTCACACGAGGGCTCCAACCCATACTACCCCTAATAGCCATCTGATGACTCTTAGCCAACCTCACAAACATGGCCCTCCCTCCAACAACAAACCTTATAGCAGAACTGACCATTGTAATTGCACTTTTCAACTGATCTGCCTTCACAATCATCCTAACAGGAGCCGCAATCCTACTCACCGCCTCATACACATTATACATACTCATAATAACACAACGAGGCCCACTTCCATCCCACATTACATCAATTCAAAACTCCTCTACGCGGGAGCACCTCCTTATAGCCCTCCACATAATCCCTATATTACTGCTCATCCTCAAACCTGAACTAATCTCAGGCATTCCCATATGCAAGTATAGTTTCAACTAAAACATTAGACTGTGATTCTAAAAATAGAAGTTAAAACCTTCTTACTCGCCGAGGGGAGGTAAAACCAACGAGAACTGCTAACTCTTGCATCTGAGCATAAAACCTCAGTCCCCTTACTTTCAAAGGATAATAGTAATCCAATGGTCTTAGGAGCCACTTATCTTGGTGCAAATCCAAGTGAAAGTAGTGGACACACCCCTAATCCTAAACACATTCATACTTCTAACCCTAGCAGTCCTTATCACCCCTATTCTTTTCCCACTCCTATCCGACAGCCTCAAAAACACGCCCATAATCATCACAAACACAGTCAAAACCTCCTTCTTAATTAGCCTGGTCCCCATAACAATCTACATCTACTCAGAGACAGAAAGCCTAACCTCCTTCTGAGAGTGGAAATTTATCATAAACTTCAAAATCCCAATCAGCTTAAAAATAGACTTCTACTCACTCACCTTCTTCCCCATCGCACTATTCGTGTCATGATCCATCCTACAATTTGCAACCTGATACATAGCCTCAGACCCCTTCATCACAAAATTCTTCACCTACCTACTACTCTTCCTAATCGCAATACTAATCCTAATTATTGCCAACAACCTGTTCGTCTTATTCATCGGCTGAGAAGGAGTAGGAATCATATCATTCCTACTAATCAGCTGATGACACGGGCGGGCGGAAGCTAACACCGCAGCCCTCCAGGCCGTACTCTACAATCGAGTCGGAGACGTAGGCCTAATCCTATGCATAGCATGAATGGCATCAGCCACAAACACCTGAGAGATCCATCAACTCTCCTCCACATCTCAAACACCCACCCTCCCCCTTCTAGGCCTCATCCTAGCCGCAACAGGCAAGTCTGCCCAATTTGGCCTACACCCGTGACTGCCAGCCGCCATAGAAGGACCAACCCCCGTATCCGCCCTACTACACTCTAGTACAATGGTTGTAGCCGGAATCTTCCTACTCATTCGAACCCACCCCTTATTTAACAACAACCAAACCGCTTTAACCCTATGTCTATGCCTAGGGGCCCTAACCACACTATTTGCGGCCACATGCGCTCTTACCCAAAACGACATCAAAAAAATCATCGCATTTTCCACTTCAAGCCAACTAGGACTGATAATAGTCACAATTGGATTAAACCTCCCTGAACTAGCCTTCCTCCACATTTCAACCCACGCATTCTTCAAAGCCATACTCTTCCTGTGCTCAGGCTCTATCATCCACAGCCTAAATGGTGAGCAGGACATTCGAAAAATAGGCGGACTTCAAAAAATACTACCCACAACCACCTCATGCCTTACCATTGGCAATCTAGCCCTAATAGGAACACCATTCCTAGCAGGATTTTACTCAAAAGATCAAATCATCGAAAACCTAAGCACATCCTACTTAAACACCTGAGCCCTCCTACTAACCCTCCTAGCCACATCATTCACCGCAGTCTATACAATTCGCATGACCGTATTAGTACAAAGCGGCTCCGTCCGAATTCCACCCTTAGCCCCAATCAATGAAAACGACCCCGCAGTAACCTCCCCCATTACCCGCCTAGCTCTAGGTAGCATCACTGCAGGATTCCTCATTACTTCATATATCGTACCTGTAAAAACCCCACCAACAACAATACCCCTATCCATTAAAATAACAGCTCTCACAGTGACAGCCCTAGGAATCGCTATGGCCCTAGAAATCTCAAAAACAACCCAAATGCACATCCTAACAAAACAAACCTCTTTCTCAAACTTCTCCACCTCCCTAGGATACTTCAACCCCCTAACTCACCGTCTCACCACAACCAACATCCTAGGCGGAGGACAAAAGGTCGCCTCCCACCTAATAGACCTATCCTGATACAAAATACTAGGCCCAGAAGGACTAGCCAGCCTGCAACTAGCAACATCCAAAGCTCTCACCACCCTCCACTCCGGCATAATCAAAGCCTACCTCGGATCATTCGCTCTATCCATCCTCATCATCCTCATATCTACATACAGAACCACCTAATGGCCCTCAATCTTCGTAAAAACCATCAAATCCTAAAAGTCATCAACGACGCCTTAATCGACCTTCCTACACCATCCAACATTTCAACGTGATGAAACTTCGGGTCACTCCTAGGCATTTGCCTCATCTCCCAAATCATCACAGGCCTACTACTAGCCACACACTACACAGCAGACACCAACCTAGCATTCTCCTCCGTCGCCCACATATGCCGAGACGTCCAATTTGGCTGACTGATCCGCAACCTTCACGCAAACGGAGCCTCACTTTTCTTCATCTGCATCTACCTACACATCGGCCGAGGACTCTACTACGGCTCATACCTAAACAAAGAAACCTGAAACATCGGAGTAATTCTCCTCCTAACCCTCATAGCAACCGCCTTCGTAGGATACGTCCTACCATGAGGCCAAATATCCTTCTGAGGAGCTACAGTCATCACAAACCTATTCTCAGCAATCCCCTACATCGGACAGACACTAGTAGAGTGAGCCTGGGGGGGATTCTCAGTAGACAACCCCACACTAACCCGATTCTTTGCCCTCCACTTCCTACTCCCATTCGTCATAGTAGGTCTCACACTAGTACACCTCACATTCCTACACGAAACAGGATCAAATAACCCACTAGGAATCCCCTCAGACTGCGATAAAATCCCTTTCCACCCATACTACACCGTAAAAGATATCCTAGGATTCGTACTAATACTAATCCTGCTAGTCTCCCTAGCCCTATTCTCTCCCAACCTCCTAGGGGACCCAGAAAACTTTACACCAGCCAACCCCCTAGTGACGCCCCCCCACATCAAACCCGAATGATACTTCCTATTCGCCTACGCCATTCTACGATCCATCCCAAACAAACTAGGAGGCGTACTAGCCCTAGCCGCTTCAATCCTTGTGCTATTCCTAACCCCACTTCTCCACACATCAAAACTACGATCAATAACCTTCCGCCCCCTCTCCCAAATCTTATTCTGAACCCTAGTCGCCAACGTCCTAATTCTCACCTGAGTAGGCAGCCAACCCGTAGAGCACCCATTCATCATCATCGGCCAACTAGCCTCACTCTCGTACTTCACAATCATCCTAGTACTATTCCCTCTTGTAGCCATCCTAGAAAACAAGCTACTTAAACTCTAATTAAACCTCAACAAACTCTAATAGTTTATAAAAACATTGGTCTTGTAAACCAAAGATTGAAGATTACACCCCTTCTTAGAGTTCAGCCCCCACCATCTCAGGAAGAAAGGATTCAAACCTTCATCACCAACTCCCAAAGCTGGCATTTTCAACTAAACTACTTCCTGCCTCCCTCTCCCCCCTACACAGCCCGAATAGCCCCCCGAGATAACCCCCGCACAAGCTCTAATACCACAAACAGAGTCAACAGCAGCCCTCACCCCCCAATTAAAAGCAACCCGACCCCCTCTGAATAAAGTAAAGCCACCCCACTAAAGTCGGACCGAACCGACAAGAGACCCCCATTATTCACTGTACCCACATCCACCAGCAACTCCACCGCACCCCCCATGACAAGCCCCACTATAACAACCAAACCTATCCCAAAACCATAACCAACAACCCCTAAACTACCTCAAGCCTCAGGATACGGATCCGCCGCCAGCGAAACTGAGTAAACAAACACCACCAATATCCCCCCTAGATACACCATAACAAGTACCAAAGACACAAAAGAAACCCCCAAACTTACCAATCAACCACACCCTGCAACAGCCGCCACAACCAGCCCCAATACCCCATAATAAGGGGAAGGATTGGATGCAACCGCTAACCCCCCTAAAGCAAAACATAGACCTAAAAATAAAACAAATTCTAGCATAAATTCCCGCCCGGCCTCTCTCCGGGACCTACGGCCTGAAAAGCCGCTGTTATAAAATTTTAACTACAAGAACACCTAGCTCGTCCACTTTCCCTCCCCCCCCCTTCCCCCCCCAGCACGATTTTCTTCATGCTTTACAGGGTATGTATAATATGCATTACACTCTCTGCCACATCAGACAGTCTATGAAATGTAGGATACTCCACATCATACGCTATGGCACTCCACAAAAAGCCCAAACATTATCTCCAAAACAGATGTTATACGGACAATTACACCACTAGATACATCCTTGTTTCAGGTACCATATAGCCCAAGTGCTCCTACCAAAGGCCGAGCCGCAAGCGTCACCCACAGACCCAGGAACTTACCACTATACCCAAACCCCACTCTCGTGAACGAGGATAGTACCAGCACACCTTTGAATTCTCAAAGTCTACCGGGTTCGCCCACCTCCTAGGCAATATCCCAGACCAACAGCTTTCAAGCACTCCCAAGCCAGAGGACTAGGTTATCTATTGATCGCGCTTCTCACGAGAACCGAGCTACTCAACGTTATAGGTGATTTAGGTTATTGGCTTCAGGCGCATACTTTCCCCCTAACCGCCGAGCTCAACTTGCTCTTTTGCGCTATTGGTTGTAACTTCAGGACCATGAACCCCTCCAAACCTCCTTACTTGCTCTTCACAGATACAAGTGGTCGGTTGGATTCTCCTCCCTAATCTCACCGGGTTGTAGGCATACCGACCTTCTACACTTGTTTTCTTCTAATATACCTTCAATAAACCCTTCAAGTGCGTAGCAGGAGTTATCTTCCTCTTGACATGTCCATCACATGACCGTCGAACATATGAATCCCCTAACACTTGGAATGTCATGGTTTGATGGATAAGGTCGTCGCAAACTTGACACTGATGCACTTTGACCCCATTCATGGAGGGCGCGCTAATCACCTCTAGGCAAGCAGATAATGTAATGGTTGCCGGACATATTTATTATTTTTCTTCTTTCTAGGAACTTACGTTTAAAACCCATTTTAAACGTTCATTTTTTTTTATCTTGAAATTTTTATCATTTTTAAACAAATAATCAAACCATATTTTCCTAGATTTGCCCAAACATTTATCATTCACTTACCTCAAACTAACTTTCCTCCCCACTTCCTAGTATTCCAAACTAAACAATCAACCCATTATCATTTCATAAACAATCCAAAATAATTGCAGAAACAACCCTAAACCAACCATCACCCACCAAACATTCAACCCACATAGCCAAACCCACCCCATACTCCCCTACCTCCACCCGCTCTCTAAAAACCAAACAAAAATACACATCACAATCACAAATTATTAACCAACAATACACCACAAACCAGC